TTCGGGCCGAAGAAGTAATGTCACTCGATTATTATCAAACTGACTGCAATCTTTTTCTGTCCGTGAGGATCCCACCAGAGCGCCTTCTACTTCTAATAGACCATGAACTAGATCAGAATCATTCTCAACGAAGCCATAAGAAGTGATCCCATTTTTTTCATCGGGCCCGGGTGAAGACCAAAGACCTTGAGCGACCGATCCGGCAGAACAACTCAAAAGATAAAGAAGTATCGTTAATTTCTTCATGCTCGTTCCAAGTTCGAAGTACCATTTGTACAAATAAGAATCCCCTTCCTTACATGATTTCTTCTTCATATAGATAGATATAGGATCTATGGGGCAATTACTTAGAAGTACATTTTGTGCAACAGCCCTTCCTATCTGATAGAAAAGGATCTCATGATCCTGAACCGATCTTACCTGGGATCGCAAATCCCAAGTTTGTCTATGAAGAGCTGATCTAATTGTATTAGTTTCTATAATTGATTTCTTCTGTGTAATACTAATTGATAGGGCCTCATTGATAAGTGCTACAAGATCTCGTGCATTGGAACCCATGGTTATGGACCCGAATCCATTAGTATGGAACATTTTCTTTTCCAAGTGAAATCCCCTAGTATATGAAAGAATGAAAAAGTGCTTTCGTTGTTGTGGAATAAGAAGCCTTCGTATCTTAATGCATGTATTTAATTTATTCGGAGCTATTAGAGCGGGATCCACTTTTTGGGGAATATGAGTCGAAGCAATAACAAGAATATTTCTAGTGGAACATCTTTCACAATCCCCGGAGAGATAGTTCTCTAATAGACCGAGGGATAAGTAATTCGACTCATTGACATACAGATCATGAATGTTTGGAATCCATATTATGCAAGGAGACATTGCTTTTGCTAATTCGAATTGAAGGGTGATATCAAATTCAAATCGGTCTATTTTCGGCATCATCATATACATAGTTAGCACATTCGTCATAGTTAACAGCTCCGTATCAAGGTCATCATCAATATCGTCACTATCATCAATATCGACATCGTCACTATCATCAAGAGCGATATCGTCAATAAGATAATCTTTAGACTTGTCATCCAGGAACTTGTTTGGAAATACCGCAATGAAAGGAACATAGGAGTTTGTCGCTAGGTATTTGACCAAATAGGATCGTCCAGTTCCTATAGAACCTATCACTAAAATACCCCTAGAAGGGGATAGGGCTAAGCGGAGCGAAAAGGGTTTTCCATGAGATGGGAAATGAAAACTATTAGCCCCACAAGGGGTTTGTGAATAAGTGATTGTCTGATAATGAGCAAGGAATATCCGCCTTTCTGCTAAACAGGATCTATTGAACTCATAATTCATTAGATACTTTTTATGAATGTCAACTAAGTATCGTAAGTAAATTGATCCCGGTTGTTCAATCATTTGATAACCAGAGTCATTTTTTGATAAATGATCACTATGGGTCAGACTCAATAGAATTTGATCAATCCTTTTTTCTGTCGTTAAGGTGGAGAACTGAACCAAGAATTCTCTTTCTTCATCATCAATCGAATCATTGTTCGCGACCCAGGATTCTATTCTATCATCAATCCAATCACCGTTCACGTTTTTTCTTTTTCTTATCAATGAATAGATCCCTTTACTTGTACGACTTAGATGTCTCGTATTTCTCGAAAAAGTGATTCGATTGATGGGATTTGGTATGATACTTATGAGATCGATGAGATTGATATTCAAATATTTCTTCTTAGAACGCATTGATTTGACCCCATAAGCGGAACCCCCACCCCATAGCATGTTGCCACCAGAAGCAGAACCCCGTATTTCTTCCAGAGAATCTCCTAATTGTTCCAGAGCAACTAGAAAGAGATTCTTTAACCAGAAAGAATTCAGTTCAGATGTAGGATACCTATCCAGAAGTTTTTGCAACTCAATCATGTATGATGGAATCATCAAAGACTTGATCTTTTCTAACTCTGTCTGTAACTCACTGGAGGCTCGGGAAACAGAGAGAAGATGTATACGAACGAGATATCCAGCAACAAGAAGAAGGAAAAGGATTGAATAGAGGAACTCCCGAGCATTTTTTGATCTCAGATGTGTCCATATCAATGGAGCGGGTGACTCATTATTTCGATGAATCATTTCTTCGGACAGAAGAAGATTCTGTAAACACTTACTCGAAATCTCACTTATCAGAGTCCATTGCGGAAGAATCTTCTGAGGAATTGGCCATGATATATCTGATCCATGCATAATATCATGAAAAATGGATACAAATTTTGGACTGCTACTTAGTATTGGCAATGGGTCTGAAAAAGTATCTAAAAGGGTGAAATTTAGATATTTGTACCCTGTCGAAGTAAGGAACCATGGCATATATGTTTGGAACAGATCCCATTTTGGGAGATTTGAAAAAGCACTATCTCGTTGAAAGGTTCTATACATCTGCCGTTTCTCAACGCATTTCTTTAGACAAAGACTCCGTTTTTTCCTCTTTCCG